GTACCCTCCTCTCTCAAAGTTCCTTTCCCATTAGTTCCAGGCTCAATAAGAGCATCTTTATTCCTTTTTTCATTTACGTATTCAGAGAGAGAATATCTTTCGATTGACGCCAGGAGGTAATATCTTTTAGGAGTGCCACTTATTTCGGTATCAGTACCAACCTGTCCCTTAATCGAGTGGGAGTTTTCTTAAGTAACACATCCAGTTCCCCCGGTTCTTTCTATAGCTCTCGGAGGGCTATAGAACATTTTGATTCCATCTAATTCTTCAGAAGAAAAAAGGGCTACGCACCTCTGTTCAAGCCAAATAAGCTGGAGTATGAAAAGCGTCAGCAGAGTAGGTTCCTTTTGATTGAGTGCTATATGACGGTTTCTTCACAGGCTAGTTCCATTCAACTTATCTTGGGAATACCTCCCATATTAGGTAAGCGCATCTGGTGCTGGTGTAATTGAATTTCTTCTGTCCCAGTTCTGGTTTCTAGCCATCCATATAGGTAAAGAAAGAGGTCTTTTCGTCTCTCGTTGTATTTCGAGGATGGTCTTAGAAAATAGGCATTTAGGTAAGAAAAAGAAGAAAGAGTGCAGCTATCTATAGATCTGAAAGGCGTAAGAGTTTCGATCAACTAGGAGATAATTAAGTGAGCCTTATCTGTCAACGAAAAGTGAAAAAGATGTGTGTGAGTGTGGTGAAAAGTCGGCGGCTCCCACGTGGTGATTTGATTTAGGAATTCGCTTAGTTGCGCCACTAAAAAAACTTAGTTGACGAATCGAATTCAACGACACTGCTACGAGGAGGAGTCAAAACGCGATGCCAGCTTCTGAAGGATTATGATTGGAATCTCTCTTTAAGCTTTTTATACGGCTGTCATTATTATAAAGAACCTAAACCGAACTTTTTTTTAAGAAAGAACCTCCTTTTTGGTGCTCCACCCACTTATGAATCTATTCAGGAATGGAACCCAGGTCGGCCACAACACAACTCCTATCAAAAATCATAAGCAACTAATAGGCTATTATATTATGCCACCCCCAGATTTAGCATGGTGCGAAAGTCTATTTCTGGGAACCCTTTTTTGGGGACGCGGGATAGACCCCCGAGGCGTAACCAAACTTCGGCACCGCTGAGGTAAGGATCCCGAATTAATGAGAAAACAATCAAACCCTGTCATTCAAACCTACGCACAGGTCGCTCCATAAACGAGAAAAGGCAATAGGGGATGGATGTAGGTGGGTCGGGTAAGCCCTTTGACGAGACGTAGCTTTGCTTTCCCTTCAAGGCGAAATATGGAGTCACAGAGCCATTCATTCTCCCCCGGCTGCGAGCTCATGCCCAAATTGACGAGGAGATGTACGGAATGAGGATTTCCACAAATCATGTGTTAAGCACGAGTGGAAAAGACCTAGTTGAGAGCGTCAATCATTCTGGTGCCCCGATCAGGAGGACATTGAATCAACGGTTAGCTCGGCCGTTATAATCGTTACGGAGATTCACCCTACCCGCTTACTCCGTTAAGGGCCTCTTCCAGGGTTCATCCTATAGCTACGACGGATCCGATCTATAGCGCGCAATTAAGGCTACCAGCAGCGGTCTGCCCTTGCACTGAACATCTACATCTTCATGGTGAGTGCTTAGGGTGACCATCGATCGGCCTCTTCTTTCCGGCCATGGGTTTCACCGAGTGGAATGGGGCTGGTGAGGGGACCGCACCACCGAGCAGGAAACCGGTAAAGCCAGCTACACTACAGCGGATATCCTACTCGTTCTTGCATTACGCTTCGAACAGAACGCACAATGCCTCTTATTGAGCCCCTGAAAGAAAAAAAAAAGAAAAGAACTTTTGTTTTGAAGAATCGGAAGAAATCGAAGAACCTAATGGATCGTCCATATAGATAGTCAATTCAATTGTTGAAAGCATTCCAATTGCAGCTGAGTCGCTCGCAAGAGCAGACCTGATTTGATTTCACTTCTCTCGGGGCAGGAGTAGGCGGGATAGATGCCAATTCCTCAACGGTCTCTCTCTTCTATAAAGCGAAGCAAAGCGCATGGCGCTGAAGTGAAGAAAGCTCAATAAACACACACGAACACGATGCAGGGCATAGCATAAATGAGACCGCTGATCATTTCAGAAAACATATATGCTTTACCTTTCTCGATGCGGGGGTGACTCACCAACCGACCCAGCAGTGATCGATGACAGAATGGTACGAACAAATAAAAGTCATTGGATTTGGTAGTTCTCCATTGACTTCTCTCTTTACCCCTTTTTTGCATATGTTCCTAAATGGGTGTGCACCTCCAGATGGGCAGGGGCCGGCCTCCCACTCTCTTATGCAGCATTTATTAGCTTAGCTGAGTTAGGCTTTTGCGTACCCAATTAAATTAGTACTCGTCCGTGCCACCTTGTGTAATGCATAAAACCAAATCGCTGACCGGTGGGGACTCTCCCATCAATGAATGAGGTGCTTTTTATGCACTTCCCAATTTTGAAGGTTGGTGGAGATCTCGACCTGTCGAATGAGAAGGAGTTGAATCACGCTCGCCCGAAGCAGAGTCAATATACTTCCCCCGGAGAGAGAGAGGTCCGCGTGCACATTGAATTCATAGGGGGCTTCAATCTCTCTTCAATTAGCCCTGGCACCTACGTCAAGCCCAACTTCTTCCGATGTCGATCACGGAAAGTGAAAGAACTCCATTACTAAATGGAGAGGATAAGTGCTAGTCAAATGTCTAACCGTTAGATTCCGGTGAGACATGGCGGGCTAATATGCTATGCTTTATTCCTTTCATTTAGCGGTAGGACAGGTTCTTAAAGGCAATATGCCAAAAGCCTTGGAATGCCACCCGGCTCGAGCCATGAACTGGAGGGAGGACCATCAGCAAATAATGCATTGCTCAACTCATCAGATTCTTGGGTGCCATAGGCCAGGAGATAATCAGTATGAGGCGGTAGCCAGTCCCAGTATAGAGTTGCATCACCACATCTCTGATGTCAAGATTCCTCCGGATAAGCAAAAGTGAATCTTCGGTCGGATCCTTTCCGCATATCGTCAAGCCAGATCAAAACAAGGAATGAGAGGGATGGAAAATGAATCGGATGGAGCAGGAACTGCATTAGACTAGACAGACTGATTAGAGGAGTAACGACCACCGGTACTTAAATCAATAGGCGGTCGCAAGAGATATTAGCCTCTACTTTAAGTTGCCGGATAGGAAATTTGAACGAGATTGGCCAATAGCTCCCGGAAAAAAGTGAATAGATAACCCAAATGGATCAACACTACTGAATGAGGCATCCACGTCATCAAGGAAACGATTCCTTTTTCCTTTGAAACATTGATTAGCTGAGGAGTGGGGCCTTCTATCGATCCATTGGGAAGTGAGAAAAAAGGTGGAATTGAGCCCTATTAAGTCACGTAAGGGGGAGGGCATCAAGGAATAGATAGGAATGACTCACCCTACCCTGACTGAACCCAGTTACTGCCTATAACGAGTTAGTTACCGGGTCATAAGCATGTGATAGGTTTGGTTTTCTATAGATTCAGTACCCCTTTCATTTGGTAGCCTCTTTTCCCGACTAGGAAAGTTCTCTTTCTGGCAACAGGATCCACTCGAATCAGTCCTCCAGTATCTCCGGTTTCGGGATAAGATAGGCTTCTTTACCCGTTTACTTCTCGACCGATAGGAGAACGGCAGCATATTCGACCATTGATCGGAGGGAACTGGAAGATCTTTCCTATGAAGGTGGGAATGAAAGGAATGCACCAGCTTCTGCCGATCCTCCCCCGATAGAAAAGTTTTATGGAGAGTGACGAAGATGCGGAAAGAAGAGTTAGTTATCAACCGCCCGGGATCGCCAACGAAGAAATAGTTTCAAGGGCTTTGAAGTGCTTGTTCTTCTTTGAATTTCAGTAGAGGGGATGTATATCGTAATGTATATTTATTGGCTCTAATCCTCTTTCATGGGACACCAAGAAAGAAAGCTTCACTTCTGCTTTCGATAACTAAGATTTACTGCTTAAACCCGGTATTCTACGATTGGGTCAATGTCTACGTTTGCTGTAGGTGCTTCACCCTGAGGCAATGCCAATCTCGAAATGCTATCAGCTTGGCTTCAAGGGGAACTGAAAAGTGAGGGCAATTGGCTTCATTGCAGATAACTAAATAACCTCTCTGCGAAGCATACCTTTTCCTTCTTTCTCCCATAAAGCTTCCCTTCTCGCCCAACGGCCTATTAGAGCTATGCGTGAGAAAATGAAAAAATCCCATTCCCTTTTCATTTCGTTTGTGAGGAAAGACCTCGCCCCCTCTTTTTCTTCCAATTCCAAGAGGACGGTCGAAAGTCTCTTCGGGATAGGCGAGTTGACGGTGTGTCTTCAAGAGCAATCGAAAACGATAATAACCCATGATCCCATATATATATGTCGAAAAAGCTTTTTCAAGTGGTGACGGCGTGTGGTGTAGTTTACTTGCATACTAGAAAGAGTCAGGGGCGTTGCGTTCGTTTACTTATGTTTGAAAGAAGGAAAAGATATGGGCATATTGGTTACCTCCAATCACTTCTTATTGATGATCAGTTGATGAAGGCTGCTATCCAAAAAATGGATAGCCTCACTATAGTCACTTTTGGCTCACTCGATCTGACTCCCACTATGGAGGAAGATTCTGTCTTACTTAATATACCATCGCTTCTTCCTTCAAAGCTTCATTGGCATGAACCAAGGGCAGGATCAGGATTCAAAAAGAAACTCGACAGATGATGGGAATGCAAGCAAAGGCAATTGACCCATACGTGAAAGAAACCTCACCCTTTTCCGTCTGGGGATTTGTTACTCACTTGAATTCAATTGCACTCTAATGATGAAGCAGGGATGGATATCATGGCTTTAGCCATCTACGGGCTGGTGATTTTCCGCTCGCTGATATGTGGATGGTCGGGTTAGATATATATTATATCAGCTCAAGCATGGAGTCAATCCCATACCTGTTTTCCTTGCAGAACTGAGGAATAAGAGCTTATTCTACTCGAGTTCGCCACAGAACCCATCTAACGAACCGAAGCCAAGGCCCAAGTTCAACCTTCACCACGTGAACGCTACAAGCTAGTCTCATCCTTATGCCCTATCCTTTATATCTATATGTTGATTGATGCCCTCAGGTTCCTTCTCTTCTTAAGAGGACTGACGCAAGAAGCGCTTAAAAAAAGGAGATTGCGCCCCCTAAAAAAGAAGTGAATCTGGAAGTGACTCCGCTAAGGCCCGGCTGGCCTTTCTTTTCTAGGCTTTGACGCCAACGAAATCAGTCCACTAGAAAGGGATGCGTGAAAAAGAAGAGAATGACGTGAAAGCAGAACCAGCGCTTAAGAAAGAGTAGGAAAAGTTGGCACGTCTTTAACTTGGCTACGAAACTAGGCTATTCTTCCCCTCTCGAAAGAAAATGCTTTCATCTAAGATCTCCCCTGAGCCTGCTAACTCAACTCTTCTTTAAAGGCAATGATCTGTTATCAATGAATTTCTTCCTTACCGGAATTCGGTTAAAAAGCATCTTTCGCTTGACTTTTGTGTTGCGAGTGTATGCGTCCACCACGGTCAGGGCTATCACAGGTATGAAGTACGACGTTAAGGTGCAGCTTTGTTTGGTCTTGATTCTAGACTAGACTGGAAATAACCCTATGACTGACCTAGCTTTTTTTTGATGTTGATTCGGGAAAAGCAGAATCCGCGGGCCTTTTGTTCAGGAGAAAAAAGATATGTTAGTTCGGAACTAACTGGATATGCTGATGAGGTTGTTTACAATGCTTCGAGAGAGGTCGGTACGGAAAGAATTGAGTGATTCACCTAACACTGAAAAGCGTTACCGGTTGTGCTTCTTTAGAGGGAAGCAAGCGCGCCAAGCTCAAATTCAATACCCGTCCTCATCTACTTTTGGAAAAAAGGAAAACTGGGTGAAAAAGAAAATCGTCAAAGGCATAGTAGGGGAAGCACCATAAGCTACAAGCTCCTCATCAACCGTCTCGGTTCGAGGTTTTTTTCCTTCGAGTAAGGTCCACTCCTTTCATAAAACAAGGTCAAAATGACTGGCTTTCGCCTTCGCTCCTTTGAGCGGTGCTTCTCCTGTCGACTCTACGAAAGTAGAACCAATCCGTTTTGTTCCACTTTGAAGCATGACCGGCACCGGTGCTGCTGCAACGGCCATCAACGAAGACTTTTGGCATCATCGGATGAAGACTTCTGCTTTAGGTGAAAAAGGGTGCAGATGCGTCTTCGGATTTGGCTTTAGCTGAGACTGATCTTTCTCTAGTGACATCTGAAAGAGTTAAAGTGAAACAGGCGCACTCACTGAAGGAAGCCTTCCGACCACCAGTCCTATTCCGCTGGTTCGGATTGGGAAAGACCGGCCCGTCACTCTGGTTCGACGGTAGGATGCCTACCTATGCTATGTATGATTCATCTTCTTCTTCTTATGCGTCTTCGGTGGGTGATTTAACGTATTCGGCGTCTTAAACATAACAACTATGTACTCGAATGTTTACTTATCCCATCCACCACCCGGAAAGGGATTTGATTAACTACTCAGCCAGCCACACCCCTCTATGGCTTTATAGACCCTACAATCAGGAAATTCCTGCTACTGGAAAACAACTCCCTCAGCCCTTGTTCTGGTTCTATACCAGATAACACCCCTTGCCGTCGGACTTGCCTTTTAGTCATCGACTACTTCAACTATTATAATGAATCTTATTCTTCAGGCTTAAAAATTGACCTTGTGAAGAAGGACGTCTTTTCTTTTTTAATGGTGGCATCTTCTTTCATTTGAAACAGTTGATTCATATTTGTCTCAGCGGATTATTCAGCATATTTAGATGCGGGATTGCTGAAGCGGAGGATTACTTAGAGTCCTCTCCTCTTCAATCTTTGAAAGCAGATGCGTTTACTATAGCCGGAGTTGAAGATGACTGTATTATTTTCTATAAGAGTGCATGAGATGTAGGGAACATTAAGGAATCAGTCTATATAGTGTAAGAGCCCATTTCCTTTGCCTTGACTTCACCAATATTCAAGCTGTCTCTTCTCGCTTAGGTAGTGTCATTTTTCTTCTTCTTCTTTCTAACTCACACTGCACTACGTCTTCCCTGTCTGAAAGAGAAGTGAAGTGACCAATAGGTATTGGGCACGAAGGCTATAAGATAGGTTGCTTTCCTTAAGATCTACAGAATACGTTATAGATGAGCCTGCCAACCGTTCCACCGGAGCGGTTTGGTTGAAAGTCCCATCCATAGGGAGTGTCGACAGAACCGTCATACACCACTTTGGAAGGGGATGTAAAACACGCGGGATAACCCAGTTACCTATGGCAAATATCCTACGCTTCCCCCCACCCTCTATAGACTGACCTAGTCGGCCGAGGCTGGGCATAACCTCAGCAAACTCTGGACTTTGATGTCCGACTCTAACAGCTTCCTCAAATGCAGAACAACCTATCTGCGAGATGAGTTCGTTGTTAGGGTCAAAACAATACAAAGTCCAAGGAAACCACAACGCGCCTAACCAATTAGCTTGTTGACGTCCACGGAACTGATTCCGAGACTCAGCAAGTTGAAACCAAGAATGGATTTCAAAGGGGAAGGCTCGGAAGACAGATTTCACTCCTTTCTTACGACGAGAGCCCTTCAATCGGATAGGCTTCATCTGTTATGGTGTGGCCTTCCAGGTCGGATCCCAAGTAATTCCTTGTAGCAAAGGAATACGTCAGATAGACGGAACATACTAATCAGTAATTCAAAGAATAAATCAAAAGAATTCGCAGCATCGGTAGCCAAGGCCTTCACATTAGAAGGGGGAGTAGAGATAGAAGAGAAAGTTGATCTATCCACTTTTGAAGCCAATTTTTTTCTTTTTGCTATAGTAAAGAAAGATACAACTTTACTACTATATCTGCTCGATCATCACGCCTACGGATCACCTTACGGTGAAACGGGGAATGATCCTTGGGAGTCCCGTCCTCGTGAGAGAGATGGGAACCGATAGTTCGGTCAACCTCTTAGGGTGAGTAGAAGAAGAAAACTGCATTAAGCATGTTTATGCTTGTTTACAGTAAAGTGCAACATACAGCCACCCTGATCGACGGCCTAACTTTACTACCTGTTTAACCAGGTGATGAACACCAAGACAGATTTCTTTCGTTAACCCACCGGTGACCACCAAAGGAATCTTCAAAAGAAGACCAAATAGTTTAGAGGGTATTTTCCTTTATGCCCTTGCTTTTCAGTAACGCTCGAAATCACTGATGTCGAGTTCAATCAGAGTAGCTTACGGACTCGGAACCTCTGGCTGAAAAGATTGAATTACTTCGGAGGGGTTTATCGGCGAATTCCGGGTATTCAATCTCTTTTTTCGGACTTTGCCGGGCTCTTCCCTTGAAATTGATCAATTTCCTCCAACAAGCTCTTTCAAGTCTTTGACTAAGCCTTCTTTCCCGCTCTACTGGAAACTTTCCAATATGCTTCTTTTGCCTAAAATCTAAGATAAGACTTCGAGGTTCAAGGATGCTCGACCGATAGGGAGAGGAAGGAACGATTTCGATTGAAGCCAATTCAACCGCTTCGCCCCTATTCTTTCTCTAAAGTCAAGGTATCGACAGAAAGAAGTCCAACGCTTCAGAAGTGGCAGCAGTGCTATCGTATATAAGAGAAAGGCTGCTTGACGGCCCTCTAACCGCTAACTCGAAATAAAATAAGCTAAAAGAGATGTGGCAAAGAAGGAATTTTTAGAGTTGCGTCGAGAAGTTCCATACCTTTAAGATAGAGTCCATTGCCTTGCTTGTACTTAAGTCACAAGATTGGCTTGGTGTTCAGTGTCAAAAAAATACAGGATTTAAAATCATCCCTGCTCCTCGAAGTCTTTCTTCGACCTTTGAAGTTGAACACTTTCTCAATTGTGAGCTGGAAAGTGAGTCTGAAGCGAGTTGGTATGGTGACGGGCTTCCGATTCACAGGCTATGAGAAGGCCTTCCCAACTCTTTCATAATCGTTCGAAGAAGTGGCCGAAGAAGGACCGGCTGGAGAGTAAGTAGTACTAAAGTCTGTTGGTAGGTAGGGTCAAGTTGTTGAGGGGGAACTCCGCCTCTATAGTATAGTAAGTAAATAAAGCATAGAAAAAGTGCGTTCTATAGCTAGCACCAATTGAACAGGTTGAGGAGAAGAGCCGCGTCAGCCCTTTTTCACTACGTAAGCCTCGGGCGTCTGCTTTATTTAAACTAGCCCTGAACCAGGGCTGAAGGAATAGCACGCAAAAGCCGGTTGGGTCGGAAGTTCTTTCAGGCTTCTTTTCTTGTTGTCTTTCTTTCGGTATCCTTAGGTTAAGAATAATCATCCTATTTCCTTTCCTTGAAGTTATCAACCCTATATCTGTGTCCTGGCACTTCATAGAAGAAGGAGCTTCCAACAATACGACACTACGCTGGATTGACTCTGTAAGCTGGAGCCACACCACCAAAGCAGGAGTGCTTGACTGGACGAAGTCTGCTATAAGCTCATCCCTTTTCAGCTTCTTTGTCCACAACGCTTCAGGTGAATAGCTTTGATCAGATCAAATAATATCTATATGGTATAAAAAAAAATCATGTCAATTAAGAAATTGCAGCCAGGCATGGCGAATCCCGTAGCTTCAGAGCAAGTCATGCTTTTATTATACCACCTAAAGGTATCCACTTTGATCATATCCCTCACGGAACAAAAGTTAGAAGATAGGAAAAAAGATGAGAGGTTCACCAGGTTAGACCAGACGAAGGAATGGAATGATGGCTTACACCACTAGGATAGGAGCTATTCCACCAAGATCAAATGAGGGCCAACTAGGGGACTTAGCCAAAGGATTTTGTTTCACTTTTTCTTTGTACCTCTCTTATTAAAAGGCTAGTTAAGAAAGATTAAAAGAGAGTTGGAATGCATCGACAGCTTTTCCTGCCCTTACTCCAATAGACAAAGAAAGGAGGGCAACTTAGCCGGCTAAACGATACCCAAATGGTCAACCCCCGCTGCTTAACCGGAATCGAAGACTAGAAAGCTAGCACAGAATAGGTTAGGTACTTGACTATTTATGGATGTAGTACTGAACAGCTAATGGAAAGCTAAAGAGAAAAGATGGAAAGCGTACGGGATCTACGGGCTAAGAGATTTTTCCACCTCAAGCCAAAGGCCTTGACCGATAGACCAATCAATGGTGAAACAAGACCTGCAAGCACATAAAAAAGATCTTCAGCCCTTGCTTCGGGAGGGAGTTTATCAATACAAGGATTAGGATCTGAATGAAAGGCTTACTGAAAGTCTTATGCCTTAGTGTGAAAGACCCCAATCCACTCGATACAAGACTTACAACACAAAGAATCCCTACAAGAAAAGAAGGAGACTTTACCTTGACTTAGAGAGGGGCAAATGAACCAACAAAGAAAAATTATGAAAAGAAAAATAAGGACTAATTCCTTACTATAACAAGTTAGCAAGTAAACTACCTTTCGTTGGGACCTTAAGTTTAGTTTCTTTCATGCCTCATAAATCGATATCGAAGAAGGTCACAGAGGTACTAGGCAACAAGAACATGCCATAAAATGCATTATGTTTCGCGGAATTCCACTATTCAAAGTAGTAAGTAAGAGTAAGGAGCAAAGCGTGAAGGTAGAATATGCGCAAGAAAGACGTCAGTTCATAAACCTGACGGGTCAGAGGTTAGCATTCCTGCAGTTAAGTAGGACGAATAGTCACTTTTCTGATACTCTTTGATGAGAGATAGGCGAGGCGGGAGAGAAAGACTGCTTGACGGTGTTCTCTGTCCCGATTTCCCGGTCCTAGAAATAGAAAAAGATAAGATAGGTCGTAGCTTGGTTATCAATAGGCTTGGAAGAGGGGCTAGTCGAGAAAGCGGCGCATTCATGGAAAAAGAATCTTTGTCAATAAAATGAATCTATCTAGTAGGGGCTTAGTTCTATTCAAGATTAAGGCGAGGGAATTGACTCTGGGCCCCGAGGTAAGATATAGAGTGTGCTGCGACTGCCTTCTCTCTTTTGGCTGTCGATTGCATGCAGTTTTCCCGATTTCTTTCGTTCGACTAGCAGCTTTAAAAGATTTCAATTCTCAGATAGATACTATGAACTCTTAGTCAGACTGTTGAATCTAATAGGAATAGGCATAGACGACCTAACTAACTGGATTGCTAGCAGTGAGAATAGCCGAAGCTGATAACCCGATTGAATCAGCTCTTTTAGCCCTTTGTTATCGGAATCAGGGTACAAGCTGCTATCGAATAGGCGCTGTTCACACGTCTTGGTGAATAAGCTGTGATCACTCTACGACTTTCTGTTCAGCACGCTAGCTTGGCTTATGGCTTTGCTCCTTTTCTTCTGTTGTCGGCATAACGGTGAAGGCCTTTTGCTTGGCACGTTGTCGGAATAGGCTGTGATGCCAGATAGTGAAGTTCGAAGGGCCTTTCTTTATCACCGTAAGTAGCAATAGACTGATTGACGCCCGAACCTACAGATTGACGCTTTGACGCCCGAAAGCTAAAGCAACGTCGAGAAGCTTTAAAGGGAGGGCTTACTGGCTTGAAGCTGAGCTTCTTCTGCAACTGTCTGATCGAGAATAGGAATCAATGGGAGACGATCACATAAGCGAGTTAAAAAAACAGGAAAGTTCATAAAAGTTTACTAAAGATCCAATAAGAGAAGAAAGCGTTAACTCGGGATTTTTCGTTGCAATTCTTGAGATGCTTGTTATTAAATAACTTATTAAGAAACGCGTTTTTTAGAGAAGAAAGTGTTTTCTCGGGATTTTTCGTTAACTTTTTCCTGAGTAAATCCTTAGATACTTGTATTTTTAATAACTATAACTTCGATTTATTAATTTGAAATTGACTTAAAATCGGGATTTTTCGTTGCAATTCTTGAGATGCTTTATAGAATAAATAAGAAAGAGAAGAGCGTCGATTCAGGTAATGAAATTTTGGGAGAAAGGAGGAATGATTAGACTGCGTATTAATAAACCTTTAAGGTTTATGGCTGTGCTGCACTGAGTGATTCAACTGAATAATGACTGGGGCATGGTCAGAGAGTCCATTAGTACCAGTAATAACTCTAGCTTCGGAGAAGAGAGTAACAATCTAATGGTTAACCAGAATTCTGTCTAACCTGCAAGCTATTCTTCTTCGGCCGAACTCTTTGTTAGACCACGTGAAGGAGTCCCCATCCCATTTGAGTTCCACCAAAGCAAGGGCTTCAATGGTTTCATTGAATTCCATGCTGAATCGGGTTGCTGAAAAACACTTTATTTTATAAGGATCACAAAGAGGAGAAAGCTTGTTGACTCAAGAACGCATTCTCCTTCGGCAACTTTAACCACACTCGATCCCCCACCTGGAACTTATGATCGGTTCCGTGTCGGTCGTGCCTTTGTTTCTGCTGCCTTTGTGCTTTCTCCTTCATATCAGCAACCTGCCGGTGGTTCCGGCGTTCTCCAGGAAACTAACGGCTCGCAGCTGTTCAGCCGCTTCTCTAGGAGATGTGCCGCTGACTGGGTTCAGGACACAACCATCGTCCGAACCGTATGCTACCAAGTCAATGGGGGCCTTTGGTTGGAACCCATAACAAACTGTTATGGCACTTCTGCCGGTCGACGAATGCGTGCTCCGGTTGTAGCAGTATTGAATGAACGGCGGGTTTGTTTACCCAGACCGGGTAACCTTAAAGGTGGTCCCGATCTTAGATTCTCAACATTTGAACCGACGGTTCTATTGGTGACCCATTCCAAATAAGCTGGCCGCTTTTGATTAGCCTTTAAGAAAGAGGAGGTGCGGGGTATAAAACTCCTCTGCATTTGCTCTCGTTAACGACCACAAAGGCATACATAGAAGGCAGATGAGAGAAAGCGCTCGATGAACGATGATTGAAGATTGCAGCATATTTTTTATAAAGACAGCAGTAGACCACTACATTTTTGAAGCTGAATTCGGCCAGCGAATCAACCTGGTACAAAATGGCCATCTTACTAAATCTGAAAGGTCGACTACGACAAAAACGTAGTTATTCCCCCCTTTAAGAGATAGGGCAATCGTCCTACGAAATCTATGGTTATGCTTTTCCCATGGCCAGGAAGAAGGTCTTGGGCTGATAAAGCCCCAACTTCCTGTTGGACGGCTTCGACGTGCTGCATAGAGCACACACAACTCATCACCGTTGGACATCTGCTTCTCGTACGTGGTATAGTTTAAGACGGCTGTATTGAACATCTCACCTCACTGTGGTACGCGACCACTCAGCCGTCTTGCCATAAAACGGCTCCCAAAGCATGAGCGGAATCGTCCGTCTCGATTTTGAACGGCTTCTGAACGTCTGGCATGACCAGTACCGGTGCTTCGTAGACTTTCTCCTTAAGTGCCTGGAGCGCACGCTCTGGATCCTCTTCCCATCGAAACGTCTGTTTTTTTTCTGGGCCCGAGTAAGATCAACCGGGAGTTGTTATTTATGAATCTTTAGTGCGGAGGTAGTTGGTCATGCCGAGGATTTGAAGTGATTTCCGTCAGCGACTTGGGGGTTGGCCATTCCCGGACAGACTTCGTCTTCTCAGGATCTATCTTGACTCGGATGAGCCGATGATGTGCCCCAAGTATACCAGCTCAGCTCCCTCATCCCTTTTTACTCATAAGTAAGTAAGCTTTTCTCCGTATGGGCTTTCCGCTGGTGCTCACGCAGAGCTTCTAGAGCAGTCTCTACGTGTTTCAGATGCTCCTCCCGGGTCTTGCTATAAACCAGATGTCGTCGTCGTAGACCGTGACGAATTCATCCAATCTAAATAAGGCCTAAGAACATCGTTCATCAGCCGCATAAAGGTTGCAGGTGCGTTGGCCTTACCGTAAGAGGGCCGAATGGCATGACGATCCATTCATATAGTTAACCCTTGCCTTGTCTTTAACGCGGTCTTCCAACGCCTTCCACCACTTGCACTTGGTGGTATCCCGACTTCAAGTCTATCTTGGTGAAGTAACGAGCTCCCTCAACTAGTAAAATGGGAATAAGACATCTATCCTTGGCAAAGGATAGCGATTCTTTACTGTGATCTTGTTAAGGGTGCGATAATCCTAATCCACGCGCATGCGCCACGAGCCTTCTTAGGCACCAAGCCCCTGACGAGATAGGGGCGAGGCACAAGAGGATGTACTGGGCCAACCATGACCCTTTTCGAGCAGCTCTTTCAACTGCCGCCTAATCTCCTCATTGGCCAATGTCGACGTCCTGTAACGCCGTTGGGTAAGACTGCTCCCTGTGTGAGTTCAATCGAGTGTGTTCCAAGCTGCTACAGGCTTTCAATCCTATAATTTGACTCGAATAGCTAATGTCAGAGTAGCAGATATGGTTTTAGCTGAAGCTGCTTTCCCCGGATGCTTGAATTGAAGAATCAACCTTGTCTTGAAAGCGAAATTTCCCTCGAAGACTTGCTTTCTTTCTCTAGCCTTAAGCGCTGTCTTCCTCTCTTTTATTTTGCGGTACCTTTGACTGCAGGATAGGATATCAGTAAAAGGGATAAGAGTTCCTCTACCAACTCATACTCTATCGAATCGGAAGCAGTGGACACTTTTGCTTCCGATACTATTCTGAATTCGTTCCTTCTTCTTCCACTGATTTTGTTACCGGGTAAAGCAAAAGGAGGATCACTCCCATCCCATTGGCTTTAGAGGCTTACCCTTCACTTAACCATTGAAGGCCGGATATCTCTCTGCTTCTGGGCGGACTGTCCCCTTCACAGATACTACATTAGCTACTACAGCTCCAGTTACAGTGTCAACATCCTTAGCTCCTTAAGCAGCAACTCATAACCCCTTAGCGTCTTCTGCAAGACACCAATTCGAACAAACCGGTTTCCGTTATCCACCAAACCCCCTCGAAAGACTGACCCACTGGCTCTACCGACTGACCTCCTGTACTGGCAGGACTGGCAGAGCTTGGTGCATTACCGATTGACCCTGACTTTCTTTGACAGAGGTTATTGCTTACACGAAAGGTTAGCAGCAACATCCTTAGCTACTAAAGCTGTGTATCTTGGTTTACCTGTGTTTTATTAAAGAATTCCTGTAACTCAATTACCTCTTACCCGAACTGGTAAAGCAGCTAATCTAGATGGGTATTTAAGAGTTCCGTTTTTTGCTTCCTCTGAGGATGTACCCCTTCTTAAGGTAGGGGAAGAAATCACAGTTACTCACTCCAAGCCAGTTAATAACGATCTGGAACTTCATTCTTGATTCTTTCCTGGTTTTACTTTAAAAAAAGCTTGCTTGTTTTCTTTTTACACGGGAAGAGACTGACTTACAAGACAAGGGTTGCTTGAGCATAGGCTCTTTAACTCGCCCCTGGCCTTGACTTTATCCATTACTCGATAGTTGCAGCACCTAATCGCATATTTAAGTCTCCGGTAAAAGAGATTCATACCTCCACCTCAACAATCGGGGACCGTATGAAAGTTTCCCCGCCGGGGAAAGACTCGCATTCCTACTTCCATTGATCTAACATTTCCAAAACCCTATCCTTAGAAAGATAGTAGCCATCCACCCCCCACCTCCCCGGTCGTTGATACTGCTATCCGCGAATAGCCAGTGGTTTATTATACCGAAATCGGAGTTGGCGAGATATTAGTACTTGACGAGTATATGTCCTCTCCTACCGCTGATTTCACGCTTATCCGCCCCTTCCCTCCTCTAGCTAGATATCCTTTTGACTTAAAGAGTGGAATAAACATCATAAAAAATCAAAAAAGTGAAGGCTTCTTTTACTAACATATCTCTTAAAAGAAAATATTAGACTTTATCTAAGAATAATTCATTCATCCCAGCTTTCCTTTATTCTTGTATTGTCCCTTTCGCTCCTCTCCCCTTGATCTACGTTAGCTTATCTCGAGCTGGATTGTTAAGGGCGAGCTTCCTAGCTCTCCTCTCCTTTCACTCTTCGCTTCCCTTCCTTCCACCTTCTCGCTTTTCTCAAGTAATTTCATACCTTCTCGCTCGACTGGTTGGAGAGGAACGAAAAGCCCATAAAAAAAAGCCACTCCGGCCTCTTTTCCCCGTACGAATGATTGATTGAAGGATGAACCCGGACGACTGGGGGAGAGGCGCATTTGTCTGAATGATGAACGAGTAGCGGGCACTCTGTGCTTCATTTCGTCGAATTTGAAATCTCTCTATCAAGATAGAATGAGTCAATGCGCATTCCCTGGTAAGATGTTTGTACATATTATCTTTCCATCGGCCGGACGCTTTTTGTCTCGCCCTACATACATAAGGGAATCGAGGAAGACTGGCGCCTACTAAACTAAAAAGAAGGAGGACACAGAAGGAAAAGCAAATATCGCGTTAGGGGGTTATCCCATAAAGTGGAATTGAAGGCTACGTCGCCTGTCTCTGGTTGTCGAGTTGGGAATGGGTCCGGGTTCTCTATCCTAGTGAGAAAGAAATAAGCACTGCTTGCTACTTTTAATCAGAAAAGGAACCTTGATATCACTATTCCCATGCTTTCTTTTTTGTGTGTTAGCCAGGTGAAAGGCTCACTCGGCCGGCAAATATGCACTTTATATCCAAATCCTTCTTTAATGGAGGAGGCTCTCTCAAACTCCATGTTCTCAGCTGGCCCGCCCTAGCTGTCTCGTAACCCCCCTCATCTGGTCCAAGAACCCGGCCTTATATTTGTAAGATAGATAAGTGACCCGCCCTCTCCTCGTTCGATGAGGAGAAGGATTCCTTCTAGCACTGGTTGAGCTCACTTCCTCTTTCCTTGGATTGGGACGCATACATCGAGAATAGACAGAAAAGATCAGATTTTTTTCATTCCCCGCCGGCTTTAAGAAGAGGAAAAGATCAGTCCTAAATGCAGCCGTGATCAACTATACGAGACCACCAGACGCACCTCGGTACTTCCATCCGCCAATCAAGGCTAGTGGAGCGAAGAGAGCCAAAAAACGTGAGCGCCCCTACGCGAGCCTTATTGAAAAAGCCCCTTACTATAGAACAAGCAACGGATTGAGCTGCGCGAAAGCCGTTGCGCGTTAGCGCATCCGTTTTCTTGCTCGTTAGCGCTTTACTAATAACATAAAAGGGGAAAGCCAAAACCTACTCCTAACAAGTTGCTGAGTTCGGCTTTCGGGGCTACCTACTTTAGGGCTTTTTTAATTTAATATATAAAGAAGAGCCCTCTTAGGGCCTCTTTGTTTAAGGGCTGCTCGCCTTTTTGAATAGAAGGAAGTGGGATAGCGGAGGTGATTTCGGTAAACCGATGCATGAGCTGAGGCTCCCATGTCCCGCCGACCCTCCGAAAAAGTAAGGTCGTAAAACGGCTCATAGGGAGTCAGAAGCAAGCAGAGTCAAAGGCGGGTCAAACTCACATAAGCAGAGGGGGGGATACATTCATGAAAAGCGAGAAGCCATGCCGTGGGGGACTGGCCAACTATGAATAGATCTGACTTTCGGGTAAGAGTAAGAACATCTATTAGTCCGTATCGTGGGTCTACTTGTTACAAAAAGCGAACATCCCCATTCCAAAACATTCACATAGGTCCTCAGGCAGTCATCGAAAAGAGTCTATTTACCCTTACAATATTCCGAAATGTATCATGGCCCTATCTATTCATCTTTTTCTTCAAATAAAAAAAAAAGAGTTCCGGGGCCGGGGGAACAAATAGGCGTGGGGAAGAGGGAGAGGGGGGGCTACGAGCCCTCTCCCGTTGCTGTTCCCGGACCACCCATTCCTTCCCCTTCGCCCGGCCCGGTGAGGTCCGATGAGATCTGATCTCTCGAACGAAGTGAAGTGATAGGAAGAGAAGACTGCCGGCGGGAGATCTCTATTCATTACACCCCCTTGTATAGTAAGGGGAAAGAAGTGCGCTCCTGCGCACCAGCTGAAGGAAGGAGCTTTGGAAGCTTACCTTATTATTGGAGAAAGGGGAAAGCCAAAACCTACTCCTAACAAGTTGCTGGATCGAAGTAGAACATTCTCCATCCCCCCGCCAGCAAGGGAAAAATGGGTTCGATTCCCGTTATACGCGATGTGGCGAAAAAGACTGATTCATCGAGATATGCCATGCCTGCATTAAGATTTCAAACTTGTCGTCTACTTTCAGGAAATGTTCGGAAGAGAGAACTTACTTTTACTGGGCTATGTATAATTAAAGTGACTTTAGAGTCACCCGGACAAGCGCAAATTGCGCCTTTTACAATTTTCCGGTTCCCATGTTGGTCTCACCACGTTAGATATCCCTACGATGCAACAACAAAGAAGATGATCTCTGATTGGTCGTTGAGAGAGTCAGATTCATTACTCAGAGATATGAGTACTGATTCTGATGTTCTAGCTTCTAATAGTAGGGCTCCCGGGCGGTTAGCCTTCTCGACTAGCTCCGGTGCGTCAAATATGAGAATCAAAGCTATATGTAATTATGTTATTCAACGTCTTCTGCGACTAGTCCATGACTTCAACATTCTTTTATGAAGGACTCTTCCGGAGGATTGATGGCACATTTAATCAGATAAAGCCATTCAGTAGGTTGGTCGGAGAGATGAACGCTTACTCATTTGACCTTCAGTTGTTTGATGAACCCGTGACCTCAAGGTTATGAGCCTTGCGAGCTATGTAGCTTGCTCCTCTTAAGTGTACTGCTTATATTCCATCCTCTTGTTCTTTTTCTTCCTTTGGAGATGATTGATATACTTCTTATTCTATTTCTTAGTGAAATGGATTTGGGTTTTTTCAGTTTTGCTTATTAAGCGAGTAATCCTTCATATCATGAAAGATAGATAGACTACTGCGGCTACCCCTTTATGGACTTTTGCGACTAAGCATTTCTGATATGAAAGAGAAAATTGAATAAGATAATACAGATGGTAGCGTAGAGTCAGGCTATCCCATGTTTGCAATAACCGCTTGGGGATCTTTCCTGTTAATGATGAATAGCTTGCCCAGTTAATCTACAGAGAATCTGAATCCTACTATGTATATTCGGTATAACAAAACAACCGGAAAACGAATCGATCGTCATGCAGGTTTGTTTGGCCGCTCTAAGCAAACTATAGTATGGCATTCTTTCTTTAGTAACAAGGCTTGTTCAAAGAACAGATCAGAGGCGGTCAATGAACTATTGATTTGAAAGCGCAATCGGGGCTAATCTAATATAAGATGTCAAAGCGGTCATCTGCGGCAAAGGCTTCTGTAACAGTGGAAAAGGCTGTGCCTCACTTCTTTTAACCGCTTATTTTGTAAATAGAGCTACTTTCCCTCCTTCATCCCTTCGTTCTAATCCATCCAGACATATATTAAACCCGTACTAATTGCCCTTGCCATGAGACCACTACTCGCTTTGGTCTTTCCACCTGCTCTTGTGGCTTCCACCTACCCTTGTACTGAGACCACCCTGGAAAACAAATGGATGTGACCCGGGTGTTTTGTTTGATGCGCAGAAAAATCCTTGTTCCTCTTCTTCGAACTCTCCACTTGCTGGGACTGAACGAACTATCCGAGGCGTCGATGCGCAGGTGTGAGACGCGCATGCGGGTCTCAACGGTTGACGTGAGTGTGAAAGCGCTTTAACGAGCGAGATTTGAGGAGACCTCTTTTTTCGTGCGAAGACTGGATTGAGTGCGCTACTTTTTTAGTTTATACACAAAAGCATATAAAACGATGTATCAGTTATGTGGTTTTATTAGTCCCCCCTATTTCTTTATAACAGCAACAAACTCACTAATAAGAATCTCTTTTTTTTCTTTACATATATTACATATAAACATATAATAGGGGCTATGGGCTGAGCGGTGAACAGCAAATGGATAAAGAACCTTTCACAAAGCATTCCGTTTTGCCGAGTTCACTTGCCTTTTGCAATTCCACTTCGTGTAGTAATTCGGGTTGTTGATCTACCGAACTCGAAATGGCTTTCTCATATCGGGGCGTTCCGGTGACGTTCGATCGCGGTACCCCGCTGCATAAAGCATAAAGCACTACAATTGGTTTTTCAATGGCAAGTGGCTGAACCAACCCCTACGGCGGATCCACGTACTGATGAATGCCAGCCATCCTTTATCGAGTAGCCTTGACTATTCTCAAACCCTTGCTGATTCGATAGCCTGAAAAAGATCGACCACGATTTTGATTTCTGACTGCCTATGCCTCTAACGATGCTTCGGGCAAACTGTAACTAGGTGCCCTACTCCTACCCCCCCTGTTCTCACCTTCGTCTCTGCTGCCTCCGCTCCAGCTTGCTCTATTACCTATGCAATCACAGCTCAGTAATGGACTGGTGAACTAAAGCTGCTGGGATAATTGCGACTGATGAATCGCGATCAGCCGCTGATTCCCTTGCCGTTGGATTCGTGCCTCTTCACTCTGCCACTGGGACTCGGTCGGAAGAATCTACTGCGGCCTTCTCTACCCACCTTTATGAATTCTAACCCCAACCAGCCATGACAAGGTAGAACCCGTTGTTGTTTAGAAAGACCTATCGGACCTGTGAAAGTCAAGTTTTTGACTAAGTTTTTTTTGAGCATTGTACACGGGCTTTGCTGCGACGAGGATGCCTTTTTTAATCAGGCCAACGTCAAGACCTGAAACAGAGTCCTACCACGTTAAGGGAGAGCACCCAACTTTCTTGTTGACACGTGAGGGGAAATAGGAGTTAACGGTGGCAGGATTTACCACTATAACCCTATGGTTGGTCCCACTACTCCTTCGAGTGCCTTTTGCGCTTAGCGTCGGAAAGAGGAGTTGCTTGCCTTACCACACCAACCACCGACGCGCTGGAAGTTATAGCAATGGGCAGCTAGGCAAAGGATAGCTAATTAACTAATTAATATTCATTAGATAATAGATTGTGGATCTGTTCTTAGAAAGTGCAATCTATAAAAAAGTCCTTCGCCTTAGTAAGCTAGCTTTCTAAGCCCGGGTAGGACGTGGATCGATCGTGACGAAAATGGGACTAATCCTCTGTAATAGAAGAGTCAGAGTCCCTTCTCGACCAGACGAAGGAGATAGGAATGGAATTCAGCCTTGACCCTCCTGGAGGCGCAAAGTTCATAATTCAGTGTGGTGGGGCCTGCTTTAGTAGTAGTCTTATAAGGATGTTGGTCTCGTATATAAGATCACTGCTGCTTGACGGAGCGCTCTTTTCATCCTTGATCGTAATAGAAGAAAAAGAATCAGAACGAAGGTTTGTTATATCCAGTCCCAGCGATTTCAAAAAGTCTTCCGGAATTTATGGAGCAGGAAGCGGAACAAATCCCCCAAAAAAAGAAGAGAGACTTGTCGAGGTTTTTCATAAGGCCTTGGTTTTTTCCAAGAAATAAGCGTGGGATGAAGCTAAAGAAAGCTATAGTTCTTTAGACTATTAGACTTCTTCCGTTCGCTCTTCGTCGTTCGAGTTCAACTCCTTCGGTCCAGATTGCTTTCACACCTCGATCAAGAGATTGAAAAAAGATGGATAGGACCCTAAGTCCCTATAGCGAATCTAACTCCTACTTCAAGAACTCGCTCGAGGCACTTCCCCTGGGTATTGTAGAAAGAGGAATTAAGATCCCACTTACTTACTCACGGCAACTAATGAGGGGCGGAGCGACAGGGCTTACTAAAGGAAAAAGAAAATAAAGAATCAGTAGTAAATAGGTTCCAATTTACTTGACCCATTTATTAGTAGGCGGGGAAGTGGAACTCTCCCGTGTGAGATCTAGATCTATGACCAATGGGAATTCACTTATATATTACCTTTTACACTCCCACCCCAATTAATGACTTCCTTATAGAGCCTAATACTAGTGCTTGTCAGCTCGCTCATACCGAGCTAAGCTATCATCTCATAGAGTTCCGAGCTTACCTGATTTATAGGCCTTTGTGCCGCGCATATCACATCTCTCTTGATCAGCTACTTATTCCCCTCATCCCATTCAGAAAGCACTTTCCGTTGATATCTTAGCCTAAACTTCTATTTAGATCAAGACTTTTTTACTAATAAATAAAATAAAAGCTCACTTGCAGCTACTAAAAAAAAAAGACCATACAGCCGCCCGCCGACTACAATGGGAGATGGTTGCACGCTAGCGTCCCCTATCTTACCTTACTTATTAAATCCTTCTGGACGCTGAGTACGCTTTCGAAAAAAAACCTTTCTATAAAAGTATCCGTAATAGTAATAAAAGAGCTCCCTTTCAGAAGAAAAGAGATTTTTCTTTCTATACAACTTTGCTAGAGCGGGGCATCGAGACCAGCAGCCAATAGAATAGGATAAGGTGAATCAAAACCCAACGAGAGCCGAAACAAGAGAGGCTGTGAAGAAGGAACAAAGGCAGTGGATGCAGGCTTCATATGAAATGATGACGCGTCAAAGGCATAGCCAAAGTTCACTAATGAAAGCAGCGGGGGGTAGCTGACTAGTAACTAAGTCTTGTCTTCATTTCTTTCCCTTGCTTCTCTTTCCTTGATTCCTCTTCTTTCTTAGCTCAGTCAAGCTTTCTTCTATCTGAGTACCTTGCTTTGCTTGCCTGACAGTGCTTTCAGAGTCCCCAGGTCCTTCCATTAGTCTCTTGCCCAAAGAGGGGATTAGTATATAAGTCGACTGGCTAGCCTTAAAATCGATATATTCTATTTATTAGCACAGTACACTATTGCTTACGCTAGCTAGCTGTTCTTTCGTTCCAGTAGCTCTAGTTGGATTGAATCCTACTTTGATTCTTTCACTTTGCTCTGCTTATTTGTTGAGGCAGAGCGTGTTCTCATTTAAGCATGTAGCTTTGTTTTTAAAGAGAAGACTCACTCAAAGATGGGTCAAGTAATACGTATCTCAGTTCAATACTTGAAGTGAACGAACGGAAGAAGTCTAATAGTCTTCCCAAAGATACGTATCGTCGTTCAATGAGTTTCACTGCTCTTCGAGCGATTCGTTGAACATAGTGAAACGAAACGAACTATCGAAGTAACAGAGTCTTCTCTTTTCTTTCACTCAAACCTACGTATCTTTTCTGCGTGAATCTTACACTGATGACATTTCCTCACAAACTGAATGCAATCTGTCTCAATGGTCAGCCATAACCTGATCTTGTACAAGAAGTTGGTGAGTGGCTTAAAAGCACCTGTATTGGTCGGGAGAAGCTGTATTTTCAACCTTGGGCACCAGAGCAATTAGATGATCTTCTAAGTTTTTTTCTATAAGTTCCTGCCTTCTCTAGTTTCGAATGAAGGAAAGACAAAATCTCTATAGGTGGCTTGCTTTTGGCCTATATTCGTAATGCTCAAGTCCACACCAACCTATAGACTCCTTACGCAAGACGACTGGGTTGATTTGATCTCTTTATGCCAGCCCATGGTTGTCTAAGTCAAAACCTCCGCTTGCTCTTATCGCGAACTCTGAAAGCACCTTTTTCTGATAACGGATTTTCTGTGCTAAAGCCACTACCGCTGGAGCTGTATCCGAGTCAGGGCGTTAATGAGGTTGAGCTCGTGACTGGGCGCGAACTCTTGACATAAAGTGAGTCAATTTGAACTTAATAATAGAAAGGAAGGCCGCGGGAATTCAAAAAGAATAATTCATAATTATTGGCCTTTGGACCCTCGTTCCTTGGTGATCTCACGCTTGTAGCAACGGAAGAAGAACTACCTACCGGAGGGCTTTACTTACACCGCGGAGTGATTGCTTTATTGGGGCGCAGCTACGGAATCTGCCCTGCTACATAGCATTGCTTCATCTGGCATGGGAGCGGAGATGTAAGAAAAATCATTCGCTCCAAGGGGCAGACAAAAGGGCTTTACACAGTCTACTTCCACCCAGAGTGAAGTGACCGGGGGTATTGCCATTCTTGCAGTCCTTCTTCCTGGTTGGAATGGAGGAAGAAGAGGAATGATCGTATAGTCAACAATCATTCCCCAGCCTCTCATCTTCCCTTCAGTCCACTTTAAAGTAAAGAAAGAGGGCAGGAGCTTCCTTACGCTATACCATTCAATAGCACCAAAAGATACGTATTACTTGACCCAAATCTACGTTCTTTTAATACGTATTCGTTTATCAACTCATTTCAATAACCGTCAAAGTGAAACGAAACGAACTATCAGACTAGACGACTAGTTAGACTCACTCCTTTTATTCCGTTCTCAAACCTACGTATCTCAGTTAGAGTAGCTACTCCGACAAGAGCAGAAAAGGCAGTTGAGAAAGCGCTCTTGTTAGGTTGGATCAACATTGCTCTTTCTCTCGAATTTCATGTCTGGAATAAAAAGTGACTCAGAATAACCGACGCGTCATAGAATGCCGATAAGTCAAACTTCACTACCCTCTCATCCCTCGTGCTTATCCATTTTCAATGAAAAGGAGATCATTAAGCAGAAAGGGCTTATTCGACCTAATTGTACCACGTAATCTTTGAAAAATGAGTTATTTAAGCAAGATTTTAGCGCTTTCTTTCCTTTGAATTTGAATTCAACCATGAGAAAACTAATCAACAGAATCAATCTTTTTAATACCCGCTACTAAGGGTTTCAAGTAGCTAAATCGCCTGTATCGAATAGCCAACGCCTCTAACAACGTATTTCAGGGGAGGGTGGTTCCTTAGGCACCTTCACATCGTAATCTACTTATAACAACACGTACACTTTTTCAAGCTTGAATCCTGTTATCTTAACTGAGAATGCCGTTACTTATAGCCTTTTAGCCTTTTCTTTTAACGGCAGCTACTAATCTTTCTTTGTCGAGGAGATCGAGACTCAGGATTTCGTTTAGGTTCATTACGGTAGTTGTTAGTTCCGTCTCTTTATCAGTTAATTCGGTATCGTTTATGAATTGCTTATATTTTTTTGAAGTGGTCTATAATTTACTGAGTACTCCTCGGTCTAACTCATGCGTGAAAGAAAGCCCTTTACACTGTTTAAGAAAATTTGAAGCATTCTTAGAGGCCTTTCTGCGCCTACTGCCGTTGTGTTGGATGGAGTCATCATTTCGTGTCGTTTTCATAATTCCGGTGGATGACGAGTGGAATAAGCCTCTTGAGGAAGGTGCTTTTGATGTGCAAACGCATCTCTTGCATGGTTTGATTCACTGCAATGGATTTGGACATCTGGTCTGTATCAATGGAATTGAAGGGGGTTCTAAGTACATTTGTGGTAGAGAGATTATGGATCGTATCTGCACAGCTCTTCATGCCCGGCAAATCACAGTGGAGGATTTGTCCAATAAGCATGCGCTGGATCTCAGATTGCTTTATGGAGTTGCTTATGGGCGCTCCTGGTTTGGTAGATGGGGATATCGATTCTATCATGGGTGAAGGAGCAATTTCGATTCTCAGTTCACTGGAGCTCGATGAAGTAATTGACCTCACAAATGGATGCATTTACTTTGTGCAGATGATCCATCATTACAGAGATCTGAGTGAGACCAATTTAGTTACAATTAGAGACCTCTTCAGATTTATGCTTGCTCTCAACTCCAGATCTCCAACAGCCATAAATTATCCGTCTGGAAGAAACTCAGCTTTTGCTTCCCCTATCCCCTATCAAGAGATGTTCTTTGAAAGTTTCCACAATACTTCCTCCAAGGAACAGCCTTTTTGGAAGGGAAAAATCAGTTCTTGCTGCCAATATGGATAGTAGATGGCCTGTTAGGAGACTTGAGCAAGTTGCAGAAGTCATTGTTGAAGCTTTGAAAGAAAAGAAAGCAGCAAACAACGTCTGCAGTTGTGGAATGACCAGACAGGAGGCCCGTGATGCAGCCCGCCTCCACATTGGTGATACAGGATTGATAGATCATGTACTGAAAGTGATGAAAAATTTCCAATAATTACATTGTTAGACGTGGAACTGAGATACGTATTACTTGACCCAAAACGAATACGTATCTTTTAGTGAAAAACGGAAGAAGTCGTCTAGTCTTCTCTTTTCTCATCCCTGATCCTAATCAAATCATCCATGATATATATACTCATATCCTACTTCTACTTTTGAAGTACATTAACGAAGAAAAGCGTGAAACTACTCTCATCAAGGACAGTTTGCAATCAATTTACACGTAAGATAGTCAAGGGTATCTTTATGCCTATAATATACGGCAAGACCTTAATGAGCACAGCAATCTATATCAATGATAGTCTTTCTAAATTTATCAGTTATAAAGAAAGTTTCGAGGTAGCCAAAGTCTGCTTTCAGTTCTGGAAGAAGAAATATAGAGGCCTCATCAGGGGTATAGGGTGGATTGCAGCAGCTAGGGATCGCCCTGTGTACTATCGTGTGAAGTACTTTACAACTCTGCTTAACTATATGGTAATCAAAATCATGGTCTATGATAGACTTCATAAGACGAAGCGTCAGGTTAGTATGCGAGTTTAGACTTCTAAGAGAGATCGAAGGAAGACTTCAATCTCTACCTTCGTGAACTTCATACATCAGAAGGATGCCTATATTGCAATGAGTGTAGTAGAAGAGATGCTTTCTATGGGTGCACCTATATACACAGTACACGACAACTTTCTAAGTACAGCTCCATATAGCTGGTATATATACAGGTGTATTTTTTAATATGGGCCCTCCACTGTCAATAATCAACGAGTTCATCTATCAAAATCTTATTGCACCTCTACCTATTTGCCAAGTTGGACATAGAAAAGAAATAGTATACTCAAAAGAGGTTATTGATTAGGCTAATATGCCAGAGAATCTAAGCAAGAAGACAAAGGATGTTTGGGATAATGGGATAAAAAGATCAATGGAATACTGAACAGTTACGAGGAGTATATACGTACTTTCTGCGGTAATATAAAATCCTCTAATCCAGAGGTGAATTGGAATGCTCATATGAGAAAGTGGGAAAATTTAAGGTCTATGATACAAGGTAATAGGCAAAGAAAATACAGTGTTCACTATTAAGAATGAAATGAATAAAAGGACAACAGACAGTGCTATAGTTAGGAATCGTATGTATCAAAAGATAGAACAAACTACACTGCGCGATCCGCATCCAGGGTTAATCATTGCTTTACATGACTTCAAAGAGCCTTACCCTCTGATACTGACCTACTCAGTCTTGCAACCATGGATCTCTTAATCCAGTTTGCATACCCTTCCTTATCAGGTTACGGTAAGTTCACTATATCCTTTACCATGAGGCGATCTTACGGAGAGGAGATCACATTTACGCTAGGCCCAGCTATCCCGTTGACTAATGAAGATGGAAAGCACATTCTTCAACAGAGTGAGGTGTAAAATCATATATATAAATGTCTATATAAATATATTGAAATTTACGAGGGAGATTATATAATTCGACTCATGATCCGAGTGTATCTGGAGGGCAAAAGGGCATCTCTATCTTCTGAGGAGAGAGATAGCACGCTATCATCAATTATTGAAGGAGGATTGAGTGAGATCAACCCTCGAATAGCTAGAGAAATCCAAAATATGAAGCGTTCCTATCCTAGCCATATCACAGTATTGAAACCATAACGAAAAGATCTGAAAGGATTCATTGTAGGGGATCTCGAGACTCTATTGATCGATAACGTTCATAAGCCTTATGCTGCAGGTCTGATGCTGGTTCGTCCTGGTGACGAGCTTAAAGATAGTATTATTGATACCTATTAAAGTGAGAATTACTCAATTATACCTGAATACAAGGATTCGTTTGAAGATAGAAGTAAAAAGATGTTGTCCGACTTTATAGATCGTATAGCAGCTTTAGTTAGACTCAATCCCTCGATTGAAACAGTGTACTTCCACAACTTATGACGATTCGATGGAGTTCTCTTGCTTAAGCACCTAGCATGTCATCACAGGAACTACAGTTTCAAACCTCTTATGAGGAACAATAGGCTATACGAGTTATCAGTGTATTCAGGTAAGAATAAGCATAATAATATGTTATTCCGCTTCATTGACTCCTTGAATCTACTCCCAGGGAATCTGGAATCCCTAGCTAATAATCTATGCAATGAACTAGGCAAAAAAGGGTTAATCAAACATGAAGAGGTGAGTGTGGGATGTATGAAAGAAGAGTTGATAGACTATATGAAGCAGGACATCCTTCTCCTTGGTGGAGTTATGCAAAAAGCGCAGGAGATCTATTAAGGTGGACATTGAAAGCAAGATCACCCTTTCCTCACTAGCTCTAAGCATCTATCGTATGAAATACTACGACGCTTCTAATTGGCCTTCAGTCTAAATAATCTAAATAAAGGGGCTCCCTAAGTTTGGAATGGGCCTCTCCCTCTTCTAACCAACTTAAGGTAAGGCTAGGGCAGAAGCATGAGCACGAAGAATCATTCTCGATCGCCTCAAATCTTTCGCACTTTCAAGATGAAAGCGTCAGGCCAAAGACGAAAGGCTAGTAGCCTGGAAGAGATCTTTGATTTACAGAAAGCAGAATACACCAAAATAAGGCAATGAACCAATTGCAAAATCTTTCTTGCTTCCATCAAAGAAAAGAGGATTGGAATCATGGACTGGAATGGATTCACCAGGATTCCTTTTTCAAATCAAACGGGATTTGCGAACTAAGCTAATATCAACCATTGCATCGTTTCATAAAACCACTTTTTTTTTAACATTTCTATCCCAATGTGGATTCTGTAGGATAGGCAAGGCACCCAGGACTCTTAGCTGCTTTCTCCCCCCATTCAATACTATTCGAATCTCTCTAGGTTGAACAATCAATCTTGAATCTACAGGCGCAGTTGGAGTGCCTGAGACTTCTTCGGAGTTTCCTTTGCTTTTAGTTCAAGTCTCCCTTGAAGTTGGCAAAGGGTATCCAGAAGGCAAGGGAAAAAGGGAGTTGAAAGAAAAAGTGATTTTTTCATTTTTTTTTTACTTTTTTTTTTGAAAATAGCCTATCTCCAGTTGCTTTCGATAGAAGAGTTGTAGCTGTGGGGATTTTTTAATGCTACTCAGTAGGAGAAAACGAATATGCAGTTCCATAAGTCTTCGAGCAAGTTCTTTGTATGTAATACATAGGATATTACCTCTTTCCTTGCATGTCAATCCAGAGTCCGCCTCCCCGGACATCCCTAACTCTAACTATCCGACAGGGGTTAGCCCAGTGTACCATCCACACACCTCTTACCACAGTTGAATGCTTACCTTACTGATCAAAAGCATGCCGCACACCCACCTGCGTCCACCCAACAAGAACCGAACCCAGGGATTAAACCAGCATCAGCTTATCCACTGTCGGGAATGCCAACTATGCCTGATCGGATCACAAGAGTCATCGTAGATAATGTCGAAGCCCTTATATCCTCATCATCAGATTCACCCACCCGTACAAGGAAGGCATTAAAACAACACCCTTGTCATTCTCAGTTCCGCTGATCTACGACCACCCTCACTCCTCACCGAAACCTACAAGCACATTACCAGGAAAGTAAGATAGCTTCTCCTCTGATTGTGCACCTCAAGAAAGAGGGGCTTTAGTCTACTATCTCGGGTAGGCTATAGGGAAACTTACAAAGAAAAGATTTGTTGAAGGGTCAAAGAATAAAAAAGCCGTTGAGAATAACGCTTGGAAGATGAATGCATAATACCCACGTGATGAGTTGTTTGATGCGGAGCAAAACTCGAGTTGTAAGGCTGTGGACATACGATAGCCATGTCTCCAGAGAGAATCAAAAGTATACATATCCAAGTCAATCATAGAGGAGAACCCATGATACCCTCATAGGATTGCTTCTGCTGTTGATAAGAAGACCGGTGCTTTAGGTTATGAAACTAAGGCTACTTACTTTATGATTATTTTTATGATTATTTTGAATCTATTTCCCATAGAAAAAATTGGGAAATTGTTGTCGCCATAGATCTTTGAACCCTTTCTGGGCACTGCACTTGAACCACTGATGCACGAGCTGGTACTGTTCTTTGTTGTTAGTCACACAGTTCTAGTTGCTGTGAGAGTAGCGTGGCAGGGAGCACACTTGACAGGAGATAGACACGGGCGGTAGAGAGGCAAGCCTCTAATTCAAAATCTAGTTTTTTTTAGGGAGGCAGAGCTTCCATTTCCAGGTACAATCCTCCGCCTCAAGGCCTTCTTTTTTCCAGGAATCTGTCAATCGGGGGAGCGCAACCAAGTTTCAAACCTCAAAGCCCTGCAAGGGATGTGAAGCCTTTCTCAATGTCTTCCACTCGCCCAGTAGATCTAGGAGGCAAAGGGAATCCGTTGATTGAATCCATTCCCATCCAGCATAGGCGGGTAGAGTTAACTCATCAGGTAGCGAGGGGAAGATGAACAATGAAGCTATAGCTGCTCACCTTTCCGCTATCTGCCTTGTTGTGATAGGGGGCGCCCACCAACCAATCTTTCTTCTTTCTATTTTGAATTCTTGATCTTTGGTGCCAGTGGAGCAAAGGAAGCGGGAGACGAACTCCTCTATCTACCCTAGAAATGGGTTAGATCTATTGAATGAGATCCTGGAGACAGGGCAGGAAGGTATGAGTCGATCGGATGCAGGGAAGCCCAGGCAATCCGTTCCTATCAATCTAAAGTCAGGAAGCAGTGAAAGAATCGTCTTTTGAAATCTCATTGTTGAAGGCGTAGAGAAGGCTGAAAAAAGGATAGGAGAATCTTATATAGCCATATCGTTAATAAAGAATTGTGTAATTAATTGGACCAACAGCCCTCTGTCCGGCAGGCAATTTCCGTGCTACTATAGTTTCTGTAGTCCCTGCTATGCCAGCAATAGGGAATCCTTAGAAAACCGGAATGCAAGTTGCGTGATAGTTTGATTCCCCACAAATGATAAGTCTCCAAGCTTGACCCCTACCCCTCCCACACAGGGGCAACTGGCTGGGGAAAGAACCCGAAAGCTATAATTGCAGTCTCGAAATAGGCTGTGTCGATTCCCACCAAACTTATAGGTGTAGCAGAAAAAGTCTTATAAAAATCTAGTTTTTTTTAGGGAGGGCAAAGAAAACTTGTTTTTTCATTAACTTGATCATCATCTATGGTGACTCAATTGCCTTAGACAAGTGAGACCCTGAGATTGGATCGTTCCGTTCTTGTTTTTTTTCCTTTTTTGAGGGAAAGGTAAGCTTGGCCTCATAGGGTTAGGGGAATAGGGTTAGGGGAAGGGGGGTTGAATCTCAGACCATCCGAAGGCAGGATCCTTGACCGTTGAACCGACCCCTTGTGAGTTCCGTTCATGCGTTCAGTCTTTTGTTTTGGGACCAAAATAGTTGAAATGGACCATGTGGGATTCTGACGATGAGGGTCTACTCACCAGTGTTCCATCAACAATACGGGAGATGGTTAACCGTCTCGGACGGTCCAGATCACACTTTTTATCACCAGTAGCAAAGTACAACTAGTTCCACCAATTAGGGGCAAGACTTTGTGAAAGATGACAACAAAGAGTTCAACACGATCTTCCTTTGTTTACAGAAATTGGGGACCACTTCACAATCTCAGTAGTGAGTACAGATCCAGTGGATGACACCTATCCTGATAGTACCTGTGTCCGATCAGCAGATCCTTAAAGAAACCAAAAATTGGGTGGGACCCCCACAAGTCCCAAAAACCTAGTATCGGCTTAGAGCAAAACAGTTAACTACCTAAGAACACACAGACCAAAGTACTATACTAACAGCTTACAGTTGTTGAACTAAGAATCTTGGCACTCCTCAATGGCTCTGATGCAAGTATAAGAGTCTCTTTCATGATATTTTTGTCTCTCGATCGGGTTAAAGAAGGGTCTCATCGGAAAGCGCCCTTCAACCCTTTTGGAACGAGCAGGGGAAGAGCTAGACTTGGAGTTGTCCCACGAGCTTTCTCTTCGACTTCTATTATAAAACAATAACTAGTGCTGGCAAATCCCAAACGAAAGAAAGAAGGGCCCCTTCAAGTCACGCCACTAGACCTGATTAAAAAGGAGGGCGTACTCATTCATGTCTTCTTTCTAACATTATGATGAACCTGAACCCCATCAACCAAAAACGCAAGCAAAGTGTGGTACCGCCTGACAGAAAGCTTAGCGCCAAGACAATCGACCAGAGCCGATGGCCACAAAGCAAGTGTCGGGATTCCTGTCTACTTCTATTACTATTGGGATTGGGTTGGGAAAGCTGCTTGATACTCATTCCCCGTTCCTTCTAGTGCTGCCCTTTGCCGAGCCTATTACCTTACGGAAGACGAAGGGCGGGACATGAATGTATCAATAGAAGGGTCCGGCTAATAAATAAATTGGGTCCGTAATCCTCTTTTTGATATCGCCTTTCTTAGTCAGAAAACCTTTCCTCAGTCTGTGACGTTGGGGTTGGGGAAGCTAAGGCTTCTACCCCACTTAGCTCATCACCTCTTTCGCCCGTAGCTTGCTTTGTTGGGTTGGTTGGTTTCCGTAATCTCTGTTAAGGGGAAGACGGGGACAACTATTTTCATTAGGTCAGTTCCTTTCTTTCCTGAGGCATGAACACCTTGTGGGCTCAGAGTAGTATGCCCCGTATGTCTTTAACAAAGTCAAGTTCTAGTATGGAAGTCAAGGTTTTGTCTGAAGTAAGGACATTTCTTTGATTAGACTAATGTGATATCGAATCAAGTATAGTAGGAAAGTCAATCCGGCTCTTCCACATCCCTATAGTTCAATCTTGACTGTTTAATGCCCCTTCGATTAGGCATAGTTTGAACTCGGATCCCTATGGAGTTGCCTTATATGGTCTGGCTTTGCTTCTGCCTGGGCTGGTGACCTTTCAATTCTATCGATCTCGGGGTAGACCGAATGGCTGATCTTTCTTCGTATATACAAGATAGCTGGTTCCTCTCCAACTCATTTGGCTCTTGGTTAAGCAGTAGAACCCATTGTCGATGAGGAAAAACCGGGTGCCAACTCTATCTCTGCCAATAGAAGAGAATGCATTTCCGACAAAGCAGTTGTTAACAAGACAGCTCGTGAAGCTTCTCTTTTTTCCTCAATCGCATTCAATCTTTAGTCTGGAAGTCCAATTGTTGTCTTAGGTAATGAAATGTATCTTAAGAAGGTAACCCCTACCCTAAACTGTGTGGGTGTGGTAGGCTAATCTTCCTTCTTCCGATGTTTTTGTTGCCCTCGATGAACTGAAAAGAAAGATCGGGATTGGGAGCAGCTGTCTTTAAAAACACAACAAAGCAAGCCATGTCGTAATGGGTGTCCGAGTCGGTACAGTCAGACTAAAAGCCACTCGATATTCTCCAATAACTGGGCTTTTCCAACGAAAGGAAAGAATACCCGTAGCTTCTGTATTAGATTAGCCCTCACCTTATGAACCAGAACCCCTCTTCCATTCAACAGAAGCGGAATGGCAAGATCAGGCTGCACAGCACTTCAGATAGTGGCAGCAAATCTCACCTTTTTAAGGCTGCCTACTAGCAGAAAATGAGAATCGGCTGAGGAAGGCTAAGGCGAGAGAGAGCGCGACCTTAAGCAATTGATTTAGTTGATGGAGTAGCCTGACCTGAACAATAGAACTATCAGTAAAAGGGGAAGACTCCGCATCCCACACAGTTGAAAAAAGGGAAGGAAACACGAATAGAATGACGAGGAACTTCACATACATCAATAGTGAGAGGGGACAAGATAAGAGAACACAGGAGATCATACAGAAAGCTATATCATATGAAGAGTCCCGCTTTTATGAATTCTATTACTTGATTGACATTGAAAGATATGTGTACCACACCGAACAAGCAATATGCCGATATGCTTGATGTACCAGCCAAGCCAGCTCGACCGTATACAGTATAAGGGATTCGCCTTTGCCTCAGACAGAAGAACAACGGATTGAACAGGACAGGACAAGCGGGAAGGGAAGCCTGACATAGTAGATATTGATTTGAACAAAGGAACTGAAACCGGTACCAGAATGCTAATGCATGGGACAATGGAACTTAGGCCCGGCCTTCTAGCCAGAGCCCTTATATGATATGGGCTTCATTTATTCCTATTCCTGCTTCAAGCTTGGGAAAGTGTGCTTACTTCGGGGATGAAGAAAGGGAGGAAAGCCCTACAAAAAAGGCTTAAACAAAGGCTTATCGGAAATCACCCCTTGGAAAGTCTTCTCTCGATGAGGGCACAGGTTCATGAGATCATAGCCAGAAAGGAACTTACGAAAGCCTGACAATAGGACTATTGGACAAAGGGCGTGCCGAAAGGGGATTTCTAGCTAGTGCGCGCATCCGGCTGCTGCTTCTTTACTTGGCCCTTCTTCTTTCAATCAGCCAGCTCGCTCTGATTCATCTCCAGGTAAGGTAGAGGAGCTTCAAGAAGTGTAGGGAACTACAGCCCCGTTGGTAACAGAACTACTTTCCGCTGTTATAGAAAGCCTTCCATCCGTCTAAATTGTTTCATAATCTATTCTATTGATGACACGGATTACTTCCGAAAAGCAAGTCCTTAGGTGTAGTCCTTCCTCTCGAAAGGTTAGCTAGCTCGACTTCCTGTCCAGTCTGCCTTTGAAGCCTAGTTCCCATTTCCTTCGTGTATAAGTGAAATCGGTCTTAGTTGGATGAATAATCTAGTTCTTACTACGGTTAAGCAATGCTCTTCGCTGCGGGAAGAACTTGAGAATCACTTTCCTTTGCTGGTGCTTTAGGTTCACTTCAGTAGTTCGTAAGCCTTCAGTTCTTGCTCTTCCACTGGTTACCAGCTTATGACCTGCGGGTAACTAAGGTTCTACCCTTTCTGGGGGAATTGCTCCCTTTTTTTTTTCGTTAATCTTTTTTTTATCCCTGGGATAAAAATAGGAATTTCTCCTTATTTTTTCGTTCAATTGGTGGAAATCAAGACAAAAAACCGGGCACACGATGGCTGGATCATCCCCTAGTGAACCGGGATTAGGTAGGTGGAATAGTGCAACTAGGGCGGGAGGGAACAAGCTTTCCCTATGAGAGGCATTTGGCGCGAGTTAGAGTGACGATCATGCTTTTGAGAGTGAATGTCCCGCATAAGTTTCCGTGGTTGGAACGGTTTCCTATTCCTATCGAGCAGCTGAGCCAGTGAGAGCAGTCGAATCAGTCTAGTCCTTCTTGGTTTCATCATCGGAAATCGCAAGATTGGGTCGAGCGGCAAGTCAACTTGGTGCTGTCAAGGCGGTTGAGAAGTCTCGTAACGGAATGGCTAGAAAGAGAAGGGCTCTTTTCTCTTCTTTTCCGGGCGATGAATCAATCTTTTTTCCTTCAAGTTTAGTGAAAAACTGGACTTTAGATCATCTTGTGACCTCTACTTATGCCGCACGTAAGGCATAAAGATGGCAAGGATTCTTAAACCTTTGCCAGAACCCTTCCCCTGTCACTTCTATAAAGATCCCCGGCGTGAGAGACTTCTGCAAGTCGATCTCCACACAAAGCCTTGCTTTGGACCTCTTTTTTAGCTTAGCTGTATGCTCATCCAATTGGATCGGACTCCCCACTCGACTAGCAAAAGAATAAAGAATATCCGGTCGAATAAAGGCGACCGGGAGTCCAGGAAAGATTATCCAAACCTGAGCCTTATGCAATACTGCTGTTTCCGGCCGACAGTGTCCACCTTTTAAGAACCAGATATTGAGGTTTATTTTCCATGGTACTCCGGTCCAGGCCTTCATCCATCATATCTTCCTCCTAGTGAAATCTGATAACGAAGTAACCATGGCTCAGGTCCACGAGTGCCACTTCCCCTTTCGAAAAGTGACTTAAGGAAAGGTTTAGGCAACGACGCTACGAGTCTTGTCTTCAAGCCGAACTGCCTGAGCTGCCTGGCTTTCCAAGACCAGTAGTTAACCCTGCTGAAAAACGTGAGCTGCTTCAGTTAGAAGTTCCGCTCGAGTGAACACGGCTTTTGACTTACTATTAGATTTTATATAGGTAGGGGCTTCCTTCCCCCTTCGCCTTCGGCTTTCGATGAACTCAGTCTTCCGCCTTTGGCTTCTGCCTTGCCCTAAGTGGGTGCCTTAGTTGACAATCTGACCCTTGCTTTTCTTTAGCTAAGGAATGCCAGCTACCTGACCTGACTGAGCTGCCCTAGCTACAAGAGATGCAACAGCTGCAAGCCGAGCTGCCCTACCAGAAGAGCTAGCTGACCCGGAGATACAACTTAGCAACTAGTCTATTCGCACCCTCACTTACTCCATAGGCTCTAACCCCACTGGGTTAATCCCTAACAACCACAAGCCGTTGAACTCGAGCTTCTAACTCGGCATTCTATGTTGCCTGACCTTAATCCACTTACAGAATTTGAAGGAACCGTCACTGTTCTCCTTTAAAAAAGAAGTCAGATGGTCAATATAGAGTGAGGGGAGGCTACTAAAGCACCCCTTTACCTAATAGAGCACTAAAGCCAATTCCATACCTACCTTCTCTTGGATCCCTTCATGTAATTAGCCTTAACGGCCTAAAGGTGTACTAAGTGAGTGGAGTACCGGCGGCGTACGTTAGTTCTCTCTTTCAAGCGGAAATAAAGACAGGAACTAGAAAAAAAAGGGATTTCTAACTATCGCAAGGAAAGCCGAGCTACCCGAACTGCAAGAGCTGCCAGAACGAGCCGAGCTAACAGAACTAAACTTCCTACTTGTCCGAAGGCAAGGCTGCTACCAACTCGGAAGAGAGAGGTTTTAGACAACTAAGCAACTAGTCTTAACCCTTCCTCCCCTATTTCTTAAAGCTTCTTCTTCAAAGGAAGCCCCCACTAGCTAAAGGAAGCTAACTGGGTTGGTTTGGCCGAACCTAGCCGCAAGACAAGACTGAGATAGAAATGGTATATCTTAAACCGACGGGGAAGAAGATATTAAGAGAAAGCTACTTACTAGCCACTTGCTAGGCCATGGAATATAGAAAAAGACCTCGCCCGGAGGTCTCCTATTGGTATATACTCTGACAAGGTTTTTTCTTTTATTTTAAGAATGTATCTTTTTCTTTTTTTCTTTCGTTAGTGAAATCTGTTAGAAAAGGCTTGTCCCTGGACATTGAATAAGGCCGTCCTGTTTGTGCTATGTATGGAGAAACTCTCTGTATTGATTTCTAAAAAGGTTGAACGGAGGGAATGGTGTCTAGAGTTGTGGCTTCTAGGGGGGTCCCCATCTCATTTGTTTTTTGCAGATGACCTCATACTTTTTGCTAAAGCGACAAAGTCTCAAGCTAGAGTGCTGCGCCATACATTGTGCGAGTTTTGTAACATTTCTGGTCAGAGAGTTAGTCTCAGTAAATCCCAGGTATTTGTGTCTCCGAATACCTCTCGAGATGTGTTAAATCAAGTTATAAGTAGGGATGCCTGTCACAAAGAACTTGGGGAAGTCTCTTGGCGTGCCACTAATTCATGAAGGGGTTTCTCGGGGAACTTATGCGGATTTATTAGAGAAAGTGCAGCAAGGAAGACTCTCTGGTTGGAAAGCAAAATTGTTGAATATGGCGGGAAGGGGGACACTTATTCAATCTACAACATTTGCTCTGCCTATGTATACAATGCAAACTGCCCTCCTCCCTCAAAAGGTTTGTGATGAATTGGATAGGATGAATAGAAATTTTTCTCTGGGGTTCTACGGATGAGAAAGGCAAAGTTCATCTTGTTGGTTGGCACCATATTACGAAAAGTAGATTAAGAGGTGGTTTGGTCTTCCTCAATAAGGAAGGCGAAATCCAGGAGAAAGACGCTTTTTTCTAAGAATAGACATCAACCCAGTTGTTTTAAACATAGTTGATAGCCTCCAGGGTTATCTAGCACTAAAATGTTTGTTGCTAGATGGGATTCGAACCCATCTTCTTGTATGTTGATGATTTAGCAAGCCAATGCCTTAAGCCATCTCAGTAGCTCAGTGGGAGAGCGGTCGGCTGTTGACTGACTGGTCGTAGGTTCGAATCCTACTTGAGAATCTTTCGTCTATCCTAGAAGTTGACAATAAAGAATGAATAGCAGTAGCCTAAGTAAGAGCATCAAAACTTGCACAAGCCCAGAAGTCACTTTTGGATCTCTTTCGGGCAAATGATCCGAAGGTTCAAGGCCGGCGACTCGTAGAATATCTCCTTTCGGCTTGAAAGAGTCTTAGGGGAGATCAAAACTTTGATTACGGTTAGCGGTGAAATTGAATCTTCGGCTTTGGAGATAGAGACAGTTGGCAGGTTCAGTTGCTTAGATTTCATTTCTTTTTAGCCTTTCTGCTCGCCTGCTACTGTAACTGAAGTCGGAACTCTTTTTTAAGCTCTTTTTAGTTAGCTTCAGAGTAAAGTCCCGCTTTGTATAGAAAGATAGAAGTCCCGTTCCCTCGCCTTGGAATAGGATGAAAGAGGATAGAGTGAGTGGAATATGTAGGCGTAGGCGTTGGTAAACTCCTCTTTCCGGTAGTAGACGGGGAGCTCGTTAGGTTAGCTCGTCCGGTAAGAAAAAGTGCAAGTGACTTCTAGGATTTATAGTTCCGTGCTCTAGGGCTTTGACTTCTAATAAGGAGAACTTGGAAATCGCGAACCTGCTGCTCGCTCGTGGCTTGTGCTAATGCGACTCGGGAATGAGGGCAGGCAACTGTAAGACTACTTGCTCTTTGTCCCGAACTCGGTAGCTAATAAGTAGAACTGCTTCCTATGATCATTCGACTCTACCCCAAGAGCTACGCTGCGAAGGGGTCTTGCCCCGCTTCTGTCTTAGGATAGTTATAGTTATCTAGTCCGATCTTATTAGGATATATATTAGCAGTAAGTCCCCGGTTACTCGCTTTCAAGCGGCCTGAAGGCCTCCTTCCCCCGCAACTACAGAACTACAGCATTAAGAACTGAACTAGAACTGCCAAGCTATTTTATAATCTAACTGCTGTTCCCGTCCTGCCCGCCTATAAGTAGAACTATAGAGGTAAACTCTAAACCAGGAATTCTGACTATTCCAATTCTCAAGTCATACGAAAAGAATACGGATTTGTGCCCGGATCTCCTTCTTTTGTCTTTGAGCCTGCCTTTAGGTAGCTATAAAGGGCATGGAAGTCTCCCTTCTTCTCAAACAGGAAAGCCCGCGTATTCTTATTCTAATGTCCATTGGGCCTTCTCTTTTCTTCCCGCTATCTGGCTGTTCTATTTATACGTCTGTTCCCCAGTCTTATTTTCTCATGCCCGGGTATCTTTCTTTTATCCTTTCTACTTCTGTTACAGTAGCTATAGTGGTAATGGCAATTACAAGGTTATGCAGGTCCCCTTCTCATTGAGTAGCCTATACTCTGGAATTGAAGTAGCGAAATCGGCCTTAGCATAGAACGTTTACTTAAAGCCTTACTAATAATCGGGAATCTGAACAGGCAACTATGAGACTAATTTCCCATTGTCCCGAGCACTGCGTACCTGAAGTGAGTGTGCCCGGTCTCCTTTCTTTTTTCTTTGCAGCTGCCATAAAAGTCAAGCCTTAGATTATAACAGGAATCTCACCGCCTGCTCCCCTTATAAGAGACTCGCTACTAAGGTTCTGAAAGAAGGCAGCTAAATCAGCAATAGAAGAGAACTCCAGATCTATGAATAGCCAACAAAGAGCCTAGCTTGATTACTGGAACTAAACAGCAAGCTGCTCCTACCTTACTTATCGAGAAGGAGTACTGGGACTGAGTAGACTTCTTGTAGTTCTCTTTCCCCTAGCAGCCTTTCCTGCTTTCCCGGTTGCAAGGTTTCGAGCTAACTACAGGATTTGCTTCCTAGCTACTAATATTAACTAATTAGTAGTAGGGAACTTCGAACTAAAGATTTTCTTTAGCTCTAGTTTCCTAGCTACTAATATTAACTAACTGTCCACTCACCACTTATCTCAAAAGCCACTATTTGAGATCTCTGAAGTGAATTCAAAATCAATCTTTGTGGTTCCATTTCCCTTACGCTCGCTTTTGCTAATGCTACTCGGAAAGAACAGCTAGGAGACGATTAGCTCTAAGTGCCGAAGTCCATAGCTCCTATGATCGCGAGCTGCGGCTTGCTTTGTTCGCATCTCCGTAACGGCCTTGTTAAAGCGTTCCAACGACATGTTTAGCCCTCAGTCTCTACTGCCAACTCGTTTCACTCCAGTTTACCGTAGCAACTACAGCAAGCTGCCTAGCTCACTGGCTCGTATGACTAGCTCGCTTACTTTAACTCAACAGCCTAGCTCTAACAAGCCAACTCCGTTCCTAGTTTCGCTACCCTGCTTTAGCTCACCACTCAACTCATGCTTCTGTTCGACTCCTGACTAGCCGCACCTTTTCAAGCAAGTAAACTAGTTGCTTCGCTTCGCTTAGCCTACTGTGTAGCCGTTTTTTACTTACAGTAAGGTAAGGATTGCTTCTTGCTAGCGGTATAAGCAAGCTCGGGTAAACAGATGAGCCAGCAGACGGAGCTACGGCCGTTAGGGGAAAAGGTCTCTGTCTGTGAAACAAGCAAGCTTAGCTTTCTGTAAACTGGAGTTAGAGCATGGTAGTTCGTAGGAGAAGTGGGAGATTGATTCGTTTAAGTAGTTAGGGTAAACGAGCTAGGTAGCTTGCTTCTTCTTTGAGTTGAATATGGACTTTCAAGTAGTATTTCAGATGGGAGTACAAACAAGTAAGTAAACTAGCTAGCCGCATTCCCAGCTACTTAGTACCCTTCTTTCACTTACAGCTATCTAAGACATTCAGGGGCTGTGTAACTGCTGTTAGAACGCTTTTTTTAATCCGTTACGGATGTCGAAAAGTGAAGATTGGTTCTGTACCAGGTCATGGTGATATGCTTGATAAAGGTTTGTTTCGTCGATAGCATTTTCTGATGTAGGATGCGTAGTAGCTGTTGTCACAGTAGGGGTCCTAAGGCGGGAATTGTCCTAAAGTAGCCATAGCGTTGATTGCTCCCCCTCTTCTATTGTATGGGCGAATTATCTTAATGAAAGCCTTCTTTTTGGCTCTCGTGTGAGGGTTGTCATAACTTCTGTCTATCTGCTGTTAAATGACTTTATAGAGTCCTAAGGGTAGTCTCAAAGATAAGGGAATCAAGCCGTATTCGTTTTGATTAGCTGTCCCAGGGAAAGGAGTCAGTATTGGCTGTTGGCATGTCCGAGCTAAGATCGGTTGAGGCGGGTAAAGACGGTTGCCTAGCTTACTTGGTAAAGGACTCCTTTTGTTTAGCGGTCATGGATCGATTCGTTGTGGTTAACTTGTATACCCCTATTCTCAGAGTTCACGTTCTTATCTATAAAATCGACTTTTCAGATGAGTTCCATAGTTTTGGACAGGACAGGTGGAAACTAGGAGGTAATTCTCTTAAAGCAATCGGGCAAATGCGTGTATACTAGCTTACTAGCTTTAGTAGCTTGTGTACTAGTAAAGGAAGCAGGGGTACTTTATTTGGGCTGCTAAGTAGAAGTAGAAGCTATAGGCGAAGGCTTTCGCGCCTTGCTGTTAAGTAAGGTGGAAGCTAGCTACTTGCTTGTTAAAGGTGCTTGCCCGCGGCTATTCGTAGATCTGGAGTTCTATAGCCGATTGTGCTACTTTCAATCCTTAGTAGTGGGTATTAGGTGAGAGGGTGCCTATATCATAGCTGTTACTGTGCTTTCTGGATACCTTTCCATGCTTTAACAAGCCAGCTACGCACCTTGCTCTTCTCTTATAAGCAAGTAGCTTTGATTTGGGAATAAGCTGGAAGTAAAAAAGTAGTATGTATGAGTTGAAGTGAAGGGCGCTAGTAAGTAATAATAAGTAGAGCGGAACACTGTTGGCTGAACAAAAGACGTATGACTTGAGAAAGTAAGATCTCCGATCTGTTGTCGGGAAAAGGAGCTCCAATGGTACTTTAGAATAAGAATAATAGGTCCTAATAGGAGAATGCAAATAATAGGTCCTTTTAGCCAAATCCAGGTTTTGAGTTTACTTCTAGTTCTGGACCGATGGGAACTCCTACTCATAAACGACTAGCTTCTTAGCTTCCAGCTTATAACACCTTTTGGGACTCTAAGCTAAGTAAAGAAAAGGCCTTCCTTTCACCAGGCTTTTTAGTTTGTAGCTAGGCAGCTACTCTCTAGCTTCCAGCTATTCTTCCTTCTCTTATGGGACTTGAAGCCAAGTAAAGGCAGCTTGCTGTTGAGTTATAGTCTTGACTTTAAGATATGGGATTTAGGCGGGGAACCTCAGTTAAACAAACTAGTAATCTAATCAGTCATCTAATCTTAGGCTTCGTTACCTGATTTATCAGCCAGAAAGTAAACTACCTTAACCCCCTGAAATCTAAGTAAGGAGTTGGCAGCCTTTCGAGCTAGGAGTTGAACCAAGGCCGCTATTCCGGACTTAGAGATAGTAGTTCCCAAGTATGATATGAAATAGGAAGGAATAGAGTAAAGGCCTTGTCCTACTCTAATACAAGTAAGTAGCTAACGCTACCTTAATCCCCTGAAGTAAGGATTTGGAAGCTCAGGAGCAAGAGTAACTGTAGTTGCTACGGCCAGGGGAGCTAGTCTCGTAACTGCGGGCAGTTCGAGTTGACGTTCTTTACAAGACAGATGGGAACTGTAGCTAACAAGTGTGCCCTGAGTGGTTAGACTCTTTCTACTATATTGGCAGGACGGGTTCCAAGTTATTAG